ATCTTTTGCTCTGATGTTTTAAACATTACTCTATTCTTTTGTTTCTTAATAATATTTTTGAAGAATTGAAGCCATTGATTGATTCATAGTCTCTGTCCTTCCTCTAATTAATTCTTACGATACGAAGCAAGAAGAAAAGAGTAATCTCTGGATACTACAATATTCTATGGATTTCTACGCATGAGATATCCTCCAAATTCTTTCTTTCTCTTTCTATAGTAAACTACTAATGGAACTTACTCTATAATATAATTTGTAAATTTGTTTGAATAATTTCTCTAAGTTATAAGTTTAAGTTAATAGAAGAAGTTCTATTTGCTCAATCAATTATTCCCCTATAATCTTTTCTCTCTTTTTGTTTGTCCACAACTTCCTATCAATCTAAACAAAAGAGTTCCGGTTTGCCATCCTTCCCTTGTATTCTCTTCGTTTGTATATCTATAATAGGATACAAGTAATGAATTCCAGGCATCCCGCAAAACGAAAAAAAAAGTATAAACAAAGCAACAAAAAGGGTTTGGAGATTTTTTGTTGATCCATATATTATATATATGGATCAACAAAAATTTGGCACCTTTTACCAACTTGATGTTAAGAAATCCCCGCACCTAGAAATTCATTTCGTATAATTGAACCTTTTCAAACTGTTTCTTTTTAAGAACCAAAAAAACTTGTGCCAAAATAACAAATGCAAAGAAGAATAAAAGACCTTGGACCCGTAATGGGTCTTGAAGCACTACTTCTGCATCCCCCTGACCAAAGCCTCCCACATTGGGATTGCTTGTTAATGGTTGATCAAGCTTGATGGATTCACCCTCTGAAACAAGAAGTTCTGGTCCTGGAGGTACAATATCAACTACTTGATGTCCATCCGATGGATCAACAACGGTTATTTCATATCCACCCTTTTCTTTACGTACTATTCTACTTACTACACCTGCTGATGTAGCATTATAGACTGTATTGTTACTTTTGCTACCATCAGGATAAATCTGACCCCTTCCTCTATTCCCACCTACATATATGGGATATTTTAAGAAGTGAACATCTTTCTTCGTAGCAGGGTCGGGGGAAAGAATGGGAAAGATGATTTCACTATATTTCTGACCAGGAACAGGACCTATCACAATAATATTTCTTTTATTAGGACGATAACTCTGAAAAGACAAATTTCCAATCTTTTCTTTCAATTCGGGAGAAATACGATCAGGGGGGGCTAATTCGAATCCGTCGGGTAAAATGAGAACAGCCCCTACATTCAAACCCCCCTTTTTACCATTAGCAAGAACTTGTTTCAGTTGCTTATCATAAGGAATTCGTACAACTGCTTCAAATACAGTATCGGGGAGCACAGCTTGCGGAACTTCAATATCCACGGGTTTATTAGCTAAATGACAATTGGCACATACAATTCGTCCCGTTGCTTCTCGCGGGTTTTCATAACCCTGCTGCGCAAAAACGGGATATGCATTTGAAATGGATGACCGAGTTATTACATATATCATGATCGATACAGAAATGGATCGAGTCATCCCTTCCTTTACCCAAGAAAAAGCATTTTTATTTTGCATGTCCAATCATTAATTTCGGAGTTTCTACAATAAATTAGATAGTTAACTATACTAGTTACCTATACACGAGTCTGGCATTGTACTAGAATAATTGTACTGGAATATACGATGAATACCTTGAGCAGATGAAAGTATAAGGAATTAAGTAAAATTTTTAATTAAATGCTTAATTTCTATTTATTTATAAAGGAAGAAGGATTCTCATTTTATTGATATGATGAGATCAAATGAGTTCTTTATTCATTCATTGAATGAAAAATTACTACAAGCGAAGGAGATACACGATTTAAATAATGAAAAATCCAATATTTAACAATTGCATCTAGAATAACTGGAAAAATGGAAACAAGACCAGATATAATCTGATTGTTATGATCCAATCCAAAATCGTTGTAAACCAAACCTATCATTAGTTCCCAACCACGGGTCGAGTGAAATCCGACCCATAAATCAGTAACTAAAAGAATCGAAAAAGCTTTTATTGTGTCACTTAAGTTATAGAGGAATTCCTGAACCCAAGAATTCAGAATAACGAGTTCTTCATTACTCAGAATAAAATAACCACTTAGAATAGTGAAACAGATTATATTTGTCGAGAAATGTAAAATGATATGGAGATCATATTCATTGCATGCTTTGACCAATTGTATTGTTTCCTTGTGTATTCCTATATGAAGTTTTTGTATATGTGTTTCCGGGTACTCTTTTATCATTTCATCCAATAGGAATAGTTCTTCTAATTCTATGAATCTTTTTAGAACGTTTTTCTCTTGAATATGATTTAAAAAAGTTTCGGATTGTCTGCTATTCCACCAATAAGTAACCCAAGGTTCCAGACATTTATTAAAAGAGAAAGAGACCCACCAGGGCAAAAATACCATAGATGCAAGATAGGGAAGGGAGGCCAATGCTTTCTTTTTTTTCATTTTGATCTGTGAATTGAATTTTTTTTTAATGAACCTGCTTCATTCGTCGACTCTATCTGATATTTCTCTGAAGCACGAGTTGTATAACAAAGTAGTGACCTCTGGATCTATCCCTTTCCCTTTTTATTTGTAATATATTTCAGATATCTCAATTGGGCAAATTCAAACCAATTTCATTTTCATTTGTTCCTTTCGATGAATACTCCAAAACCCACTTTAAGTAACGAATCAAGTTTCGAGACCAAAAAACTTACATTAATTCTTTCGAAACGAAATCTTTTACTGTATAATCAGAAAAAGGGTATCAATTAAAAATCATGGGCCTAAAAAGATGAATTATGTATTACGAAATACATGTTCGGATAGGTTTGATTAATTTATATCTATAAATTAATTATTAGATTAGTTAGTTAGATTAGACTTCTAGTATAAAAGAATCAGGAAACTTGCCTTTTATTAAAAAGGGGAATTAGCAAGTTCTTTTCCCCACCTTGAGAGATATTTATTCTTTACTTTAGTTCGAGTTCGTTTTAAAGTACTTCCATTGGTATGCGCAAAAAATAGGCTAATTCAGCAGCTTTTTGTTCAATTTCTCGTGGAGTCAAATTCTCATCAGTACGAGTCAAGGGAATGGCTCCTTGGCCCCTGATTTCCATATAAAGGACACGACGAGTATAAAGACCCTCTTTAACCTCTATTCTGATTGATTGGATATCTCTCATAAGGAACCGAAGGAAGATGCGACGATTTATTCCAGGAAATCCCCAACGAAAAATACACACTCTTCCCTCTTTTCTATCGAATCGGTCATAACCGCTACCTACATTCCACGAAATAGTGCACCACAAATAGGAGCTAATGAACAGACCCGCGATCCCATAGAAAGACATCACAACCCCTTGAGGAAAAAAAACGATTTGCTGAGATGGAAATACAGAGATCAAATTCCTACCAAGATAACTGGAAGTTCCAACCACTAAGAATCCTAGTGAACCTAAAAAAAGGATACAGGCCCAGCAAAAATTACTCGTTTTTCGAGATTCCGTTATAAGTTCTATCCATATATGTTCTGATCGCCAATTCATACTATACTGCATTCAGTTGCATTCGATTGGAATTGAGCGAATAACCCAAATAAATTTGACTTTACCTTTCTTGACCCCGAAGTCACTTTCACCAACTAGCACTGTGAAACATCGGGAGTAATTAGTTAGATACATTAACTTTCCATTTTTTATATTCGCTAATTCATTTTGAACCAACTATATCCACATATACATGCATTTATACAGATATTATATATCCGCATAAAAGTTCTTTCACTTGTGTGTTTGGCAAAAGCCACATATCATACCATATTACACGAAATAAATATCCGTATTATCATATAGTGTTGAAATCACTTGATAAGATTCATTACCATTGGGTCTAGACAATCTTATTTTTTTGGACATGAAGAAATAAAGAAACCATTGCAATTGCCGGAAATACTAGGCCCACTAAAGGTACAAAAATGGAGGGTAAGTTGAAATCTGTCATAGAATAGATGCCTCGATTTACTATTTCTATCTATTAATATTTCTATCTATTAAAAAGATATCCTCTTATGCTTATTTAGGATATATCTATCATAAGTAATTATTATATTGTAAATAATATTATTTATAAGTGATAAATAATATCAACTATAATTCTATTAGCTATATGATTAGATAGAAACTATAATATTTAGAATATATATATTTAAATAATAAGTAATATAATAATGAATATTATAATATAAGTTAAAATAATAATTATAAATAAAAAAAATAAAAAACAAAAGAAAAAATATAATTATCCGAAACCTCTGTCTATCTACAAGGAGAACTTATGTCAACAAGGAAAACAATATATATATTGATATTGTTTCTTTTAATTACGATTACGATGAATTAAATATTTATTTTTGTTCGCTACAAATAAAATAAGCGAATCTAGTGCTATACTTTAATTTTTGGAACTGTGATTCAAAGGAAAGAAACCGTGGAGTTGAAATAACTCACTCAGAACACCTTTTAAAAGATTACGTGGTACTATTGGGTCGAATAAACCTTTTTCGAATAAATACTCAGATGTTTGTGAACCCTCGGGTACTGTCGTATTCAATGTTTGTTCAATTACTCTTTTACCCGCAAATGCAATGGTTGCATTAGGTTCAGCAATAATGATATCTCCTAACATAGCAAAACTGGCTGTTACTCCACCGGTTGTAGGATCTGTAAGAATTGCTACATAGAATAACTTTTTATCTAATTGATAATTATATAAAGCAGAAGAAATTTTAGCCATTTGCATCAAGCTCAAACTTCCTTCTTGCATGCGTGCTCCTCCAGAAGCACACACAATAATGACAGGTAGAGATCGATTAGTAGCATATTCGATCAAACGAGTAATTTTCTCGCCTACTACGGATCCCATACTACCCCCCATAAACTGAAAATCCATAACGCCAATAGCTACGGGAATACCATTTAGTTGACCTATGCCTGTTTGAACAGCTTCAGTTAAACCTGTCTTTCTTTGATAAGAATCAATACGATCTATATAAGAATCAGAATCCAGTTCTTCTTCTGAAAAATCGATATGATCTCTATCAGAATCCGGTTCTTCATCAAATTCAACGGGTGAATCAAATTCAATGGGGTCTACAGATACCATATCTTCATCCATGGGATCCCAAGTTCCGGGATCAATCGAAAGTTCAATTCTATCTGAACTACTCATTTTCAAATGATATCCACAAAATTCACAAATATACATTTTTTCACCAAAAAATTGTTTATAATGTGATTCATAACAATTTTCACATTGAACCCATAAATGTCTGAATTTATGGAAAGGATTATCATTATGATTGGATTCTACTCTAATATCCAAATCATCGATATTTTGACTAGTTCTTATACTAGAACGATCACTCTCACTACTATTTTGATTTTCAGTACAAATGAAATTATAAATGTAACTTTCACTGTAATTGTTGGTACTACTCGAAATAGAACTATTAATACTGACTTCAAAACGAAGATAACTATCAATGCTACTAATAATGTTCTTTTTCCAACTGGATTCAGTATCATTACATGTATGATTCTTTTTCTTAGACTTAGATCCCCTATTCAAATAACTAGAAACAATAATTTCTAGTTCACTCATAAAGGAACTATCATTGTCAACCTCAAAAATATGATTTTCAATATCAAAAAATATAGAGTAACGATCACCATTACTATCCCTAACAAAAAAAGTGTCATCAGAGATCAAACTCCAAATATTCCTGATATCAAATAAATAATCAACATTATTGAAACTATAATTACTAATACGATTCCAACTAGGAACCTTTTTCTCCATATCGTTTAGAATAGGTTGTTCACTTCTATCTGTATGTCCAATACTATCAACACTATCTATTGATTTACTTGGCCCACACCTATGTTCTACCTTCTCATTGGAAAATAAAAAATTGCACCGCCATTTGAACATAGAAATACCTCCTATTTAATGAAAATACAAAAAATTTGATGAATAATCATTTGACCTTAACTATCAGAATTAAGTATACGAATCTAATCATTAGAATTGTTAACTAATGAGGAGTAAGTATTGAAAGAAAAAATTATCTTTTGTGAAAATTCGAAGTATTACTTCAATATATTGATAGAATCTTTTTCTCAACTTTTGTCTTTAATAGAAAGACACAGCTTTTTCCCATATGATGTATAAAATACCATGAAATCCAAACCAAAGAATTGTGAAAAGTTTCTATTTCTATAAATAAACAATTTGTTCTCATTTCTCAGTCTCATTTATCATATAATATAATAAATAATTAAGTTTCTATTTCAACATGCAACGAAAAAGACAATATATAGGATGATGGGTAGAAGGAGTCTTTCCCTTGGCTTGATCTATGGACCGAAATGAGGAGATATAAAAAAGTCCACCACTCCCAAGGATCCCTAAAATTGGATTAAATTCGTTATAGATCCAACAACAAACAATAGAAGTATTGAGTTGTTTAGTCTTCGATCTTTTATTTAGATCTTATCTTATATTATATTATATATTTTATTTAGATATCATATAAAGTAAAAGAAACAGAAACATATATGCAAATACATAGATAGGATGCTCGTTCTTTTTTTTTATTCGATAATCGGCCCAATCTTTTTTTAGGAAAAGACTGGGCCGACTTTAATTGCAATCAATTAGGAGAACAAACAGGAATTACTGAATTATGCACACTTAGCTTTTCTCTTTATCTAGCTTATCTACTGGTTCGAATTCGAATTTGATTTCTTTCCATACTTCACAAGCAGCGGCTAGTTCAGGGCTCCATTTGGAAGCTTCACGGATAATTTCATTACCTTCACGAGCAAGATCACGTCCCTCATTACGAGCTTGTACACACGCTTCTAAAGCCACCCTATTAGCTACTGCACCAGGTGCATTTCCCCAAGGGTGTCCTAAAGTTCCTCCTCCAAACTGTAGTACGGAATCATCCCCAAAGATTTCGGTCAGCGCAGGCATATGCCAAACATGAATACCCCCTGAAGCCACGGGTATAACACCTGGCATAGAAACCCAATCTTGAGTGAAGAAAATACCACGACTTCGATCTTTTTCAATAAAATCGTCACGTAATAAATCAACAAAACCTAAAGTCATTTCGCGTTCCCCTTCCAGTTTACCTACTACTGTACCAGCGTGAATATGGTCTCCACCAGACATACGTAATGCTTTAGCTAGTACACGGAAATGCATACCATGATTTTTCTGTCTATCAATAACTGCATGCATTGCGCGATGGATGTGAAGAAGTAGGCCATTGTCACGGCAATAATGAGCCAAGCTAGTATTTGCAGTGAATCCACCAGTTAAGTAATCATGCATTACGATAGGAGTTCCTAATTCTCTGGCAAATATGGCCCTTTTCATCATTTCTTCACATGTACCTG